AGATTAAATTCATTATATGGGGTATAACCATGAAAAGAGGGAGAAGGCGAGCTACAAGAAAAATCCCCGCTGCTACCATAGTAGCAGCGTGTATAAGAGCCGAAATAGGAGTGGGTCCCTCCATAGCATCAGGTAACCACACATGAAGAGGAAATTGTGCAGACTTAGCAACCGCACCGGCAAATAATAAAGCAGCACACAAAGTAACAAAGGAAAAATTAACTTCATTATTATAAATCAAGTTATTGAGTATTTCGAATAAATCCCGAAATTCAAAACTACCTGTTATCCAATAAAAACCTAAAATTCCTAATAATAAACCAAAATCCCCTACACGGTTAGTTACAAATGCTTTTTGACAAGCATTTGCCGCAGGAGGTCGCGTAAACCAAAACCCTATTAATAGATAGGAACACATTCCAACCAATTCCCAAAAAAAATAAATCTGTATCAAATTGGAACTAGTAACTAATCCCAACATGGAAGTACTGAAAAAACTCATATACGCAAAAAATCGCAAGTATCCTTGATCGTGAGCCATATAATTATCACTATAAATAAGAACCATGATTCCAACAGTAGTGATTAACATTGACATAATAGAAGTAAGTGGATCGATCAACCAGCCGAATTCGAAAGAAAAATCATTATCGAGTGTCCAAGACCATACATATTGGTGGATAGAACTGCTATTTATTTGCTGAATAGACAGATTAGTTGAAAAAATCATGACTATACTTAACAATAAAATACTTGGAAAAGCCCACATACGACGAAGATTTTTTGTTGCTGTCGGAAAAAGAAGAAGTCCCACTCCTATTAACATAGGAACTGGAAGTGGAACAAAAGGTAAAATCCACCCATATTGATATGTTTGTTGCATAAAAAAATTTAAATTCGTAATTAATTCTTTCCGATTTTTCGGATTTTACTTCTTTTGAAAGGAGTCAATAAAAAAATGAAAAATCTGCACTAACTTAAATATAAAAATATAGAATTTTTTAATTTTTATTTCTTTTTACTTATTCTTTCTGAATTTCTTCTAAATATTTCAAATATTCAAATCAAGAAGTTCCAATTGGTCAAATCATATGAAAGACAAAGATAAATTATGAGTCTCCTTCGAATTTGAAAATTCAAGTCAAATTTTCACAAGTTACTAAAAATATTCTTCTTTTTTTTTAGAAAAATTTTATGCGATTTTACCATATCGTTCATAGTCCATTCTTTTCGAATTTTAGAAGAAAATTCTCTAGAAAAGTGCAGATTTTTTTTTGAACAATAGATGTCTTTCACATCCAGCTATACTAATGAGTAATCTCTTAATTTTTATTTAAATGGCAGTTCCAAAAAAACGTACTTCTGCATCAAAAAAGCGTATTCGTAAAAATTTTTGGAAAAGGAAAGGCTATTGGGCGGCGTTAAAAGCATTTTCTTTAGGGAAATCTCTTTCTACCGGGACTTCCAAAAGTTTTTTTGTGCGACAAACAAATAAAATCAAAAAATAAGTTCTTAAGAAATAAAGGGGAAAACCTTAGAACAATATAAATCGACCTGACTCAAAAATTGAACCCTTCCGTTTCAAAAAAAAATTCCCCAATTCCATTTCCTGGTGAATTAATCCATAGGAAATGGAATTCTTCTGTTTACTTTGACCGAATTCAAACAAAGTTTTTTTAACAAAAAAACACAAGATACTCGATTTTCATTTTAGTATATTTTCTTTCCAGGATGGGAGTCTTATTTTTCCCATCAACCTATTTGTACTATAAGATTTTCTTTTTTGTACAACTTTCTTACTTTTGGATTTTCTATAAATTCTTATATAGAGCCCATATATCTCTGGCCATGAATTCACGCAAAAACACTTAATGAAAATATTCTGGATAAATATGTGTGAATTTTGAATAATCTAAAATATTTTTTTGTTCATTGATAAAACTTATTTTTGGGTTGTACTTTTTAAAATTCAAATAAATCAAAAACGGTCAATTAAAAAAATGTTTTTTTTTTTTTGGGGGGGGCTTAATTCATAGTAAGACTTGCTGGTTTTACAAGAGTTCCAGTCGAGAAGAGTCTAAAATCTACAATAAAAATAAAACCCTAAACTAAATTAATGAACCTTCAAGTATATATTTGAACAAGTTTTTATTTATCGATTTGAATCTTTCCTACAAAATATTGCACTCAATTGAATTCTTAAATCTAGACGATTTCTTATTCATAGGCTATTATGGGGTCAAGACAAGCCGCTATGGTGAAATTGGTAGACACGCTGCTCTTAGGAAGCAGTGCTAGAGCATCTCGGTTCGAGTCCGAGTGGCGGCATGGCATGTCATCTCCTAAAAAAAGAAAATAGATCCTATAATGAATAATAATGAATTCAATTTCCGATTTCGATTTTATAATTAAGGAACTTTTTTTATGATATTTTCAACTTTAGAGCATATATTAACTCATATTTCTTTTTCGACTGTTTCAATTCTAATTACAATTCATTTGATAACCTTTTTTGTGGATGAAATCGTAAAACTATACGATTCATCCGAAAAGGGCATGATAATGATCTTTTTGTGTATAACAGGATTATTAATTTCTCGTTGGATTTATTCAAAACATTTTCCACTAAGTGATTTATATGAATCGTTAATCTTCCTTTCATGGAGTTTTTCCTTTATTTATATCGTTCCATATTTCAAAAAAGATAAAAATCTTCTAAACACAATAATTAGTCCAAGTGCTTTTTTTTCCCAGGGCTTTGCTACCTCAGGTCTTTTAACTGAAATACACGAATCCACAATATTAGTACCCGCTCTTCAGTCCGAGTGGTTAATAATGCACGTAAGTATGATGATATTAGGATATGTGGCCCTTTTATGTGGATCATTATTATCAGTATCACTTCTAGTCATTACAGTTAGAAAAAATAGAAGATTTATTTCTACGAATAATCGTTTATTAAATTTAAACGAGTCATTTTTACTTGGTAAAGTCGAATACATGAATGAAGGAAAAGGAAAAAATCTTTTACAAAAAACTTCTTTTTTTTATCCAATAAATTATTATAAGTCGCAATTGATTCAACAATTGGATTATTGGAGTTATCGGGTTATTAGTCTAGGATTTCTCTTTTTAACGATAGGAATTCTTTCTGGAGCAGTATGGGCTAACGAAGCATGGGGATCCTATTGGAGTTGGGACCCAAAAGAAACTTGGGCCTTTATTACTTGGATCATATTTGCAATTTATTTACATACTCAAACAAATATAAAATGGAAGGGTACAAATTCAGCAATTGTAGCGTTTATTGGATTTCTTATAATTTGGATATGCTATTTTGGAGTCAATCTATTAGGAATAGGATTACATAGTTATGGTTCATTTACATTAACATCTAATTAAAAAAAAAGGGTTCTTACCACTTACGAATAGGAACCAATAGGAATAGAAAAGCATACAACGCATATCACTTTGTGTGAACTAGCGAGAGTCCCCCGAATCAAAGTTATGGGGCTCTCGCTAGTTCTAGTTCAAATTCATTTTTTTGTACTTAACACAAGAGAAGAAAAAGCCTTCTTTTTTTCATTGTACAACGAACCTTTTTGTAAACAATAAGATCGTTTTTTCATTTTTTTATCAATAAAAAAACGATCTATAAAAAGAATTAGATAGGATAACTTCAACCTTTTCAACTGATAGTGAAAGAACGAAATCTGGGTATATACCAATACCGAGTACGGGTAACAAAATAGAGATTGAAAGAAATAACTCTCGCGGCCCAGAATCAAAAAAATAAGAGTTTGGGCCGTTAAATATCTTGTATCCATAGAACATCTGACGTAACATAGATAATAAATAAATAGGGGTTAATATCATTCCAATTGCCATTACAAAAGTAATTAGGATTTTGGTCATTAAAATAAATTTTGGACTAGTAACTAATCCAAAAAATACTATTAATTCGGCAACAAAACCACTCATACCTGGTAATGCGAGGGAGGCCATCGAAAAACTACTGAACATCGTGAACATTTTTGGCATTGGGATAGCTATTCCACCCATTTCATCAAGATAAAGAAGACGTATTCTATCATAAGTTGTTCCGGCCAAGAAAAAAAGTGCAGCACCAATAAATCCATGAGAGATTATTTGTAAAAGGGCTCCGTTGAGCCCCATATCCGTGATAGAACCAATTCCTATAATTATAAAACCCATATGAGATACAGAGGAATAGGCTATTCTTTTTTTTAAATTACGTTGACCCAGAGATGTTGAAGCTGCATAGATTATTTGTATTGCGCCCACTATTATCAACCAAGGAGAAAATAGAGAATGAGCATGAGGAAATAATTCCATATTGATCCGAACTAATCCATACGCTCCCATTTTTAATAAGATTCCGGCTAGAAGCATACAAGTACTATAATGCGCTTCTCCGTGGGTATCTGGTAACCATGTATGTAGGGGTATAATTGGTAATTTGACAGCAAAAGCAAGAAAAAATCCAATATAAAATAATATTTCCAAGGCCACAGGATAGGACTGATTAGCCAATATTTCAAAATTTAATGTTGGTTCAGTAGAACTATATAAACCGACGCCCAGAACTCCCATTAAAAGAAAAATAGAACCCCCTGCCGTGTACAAAATAAATTTTGTAGCCGAATACAGACGTTTTTTTCCTCCCCACATGGATACAAGTAGATAAACGGGAATTAATTCTAACTCCCACATGAGAAAAAAAAGTAAAAGATCTCGAGAAGAAAATAATCCTATTTGTCCACTGTACATTGCTAACATCAGGAAATGAAATAATCGAGAATCTCGAGTAACTGGCCAAGCCGCTAAAGTAGCTAAAGTAGTGATGAATCCCGTTAGTAAAATGGGTCCTATAGAGAGTCCATCTATTCCTAATCTCCAATGAAAATCCAAAAAAAGGATCCATTTATAATCCTCCATTAGTTGGATTAATGGGTCGTCTGATTGAAAATGATAGCAAAATGCATAAGTCGTTAGAAGAAGCTCTAAGATACATATACATATAGTATACCAACGGATTACTCTATTTCCCCTATGTGGAAGAAAAAAAATTAAGCAACCTGAAAATATTGGCAAAACTGCAATTATTGTTAAACAAGGAAAATAGTTCGTGGTAAAGACAAGATACGCTTGGGCCAGAAAAATCCGTGCTCAAAATAAAATTCAATTGAGCACGGATTTTGTCGGTAAAAAAAAAAAAAAAAGAAAAATGGATTCAAGTAGAGTTTTATGGAATGTATCAATAAGCTAGACCCATACTGCGAGTTGTTTCATGCCATAAATAAACCCGAACACTCAAAAAATCCGTTGGACACGCGGATTCACACCTCTTACAACCAACGCAGTCTTCGGTCCTTGGGGCAGAAGCGATTTGTTTAGCTTTACATCCATCCCAAGGTATCATTTCTAATACATCGGTGGGGCACGCCCGGACACATTGGGTACATCCTATACATGTATCATAAATCTTTACTGAATGTGACATTGGATCTATACATTTTGAACGTCATAAATTTTCGGTCTAGTAAAATAACTTATAAATGAATCCTATAAGTTAAATACCGGACGAATCAATGAGTGAGCATAATCAATTTACTTCCGAATTTCTTTATGAAAAAGGACCAAAATACTTTGATTTCTTATGTTTTTGCAACCACGATCATACCTTCCCCGTCTCAAACCTATTAATTTTAACTTATTTCTAAATATTCAATTTTCCACTGATACAATGAATACTATTTATTCAACAAGTTTGATTGGTTAATACGAGTTGATTTTCTATTACGATAAATTGATGAAACAATAGCCGGTCCAATAGCTGCTTCAGCGGCTGCAATAGTTATAACAAAAATTGAAAAAATATCTCCTCTTAATTGACGATTATCAAAAATATCACAAAATGTTACAAAATTTATATTAACTGAATTTAATAGAAGTTCAAGGCACATAAGGGCTCTAACCATATTTCGACTTGTGATCAATCCATAGATACCAACAGAAAATAAATAGGCACTCAAAACAAGTATATGTTCGAGCATCATTAATCAACTCCTTATCAATTTTGATTCGTTTTAATCTGAACAATAATTGAATAGATTCGATTCTAACAAATATGAAACAGGGAAATAGATTGGTAATAGATCGATATAAAACTAAAGCCTTTCTATTCGATTTTTTAAACAGTAATTTAAATTAATTATAGCTTTTGTGTTAGTTAATTCTATTTGAATTACTTGTTTTAAAGATTTCTTATTGACGAGCTATAGAAATAGCACCTATTAAAGCGACTAAAAGGATTATTGAAATGAGTTCAAATGGAAGAAAAAAATCCGTTGCTAAATGAATTCCAATTTGTTGGCTATTACTTATCAAATCTTGTTCTAAAATCTGATTTGATTTTGTAGTCCAGCTGATCCCATACCAGGCGGTATCTGGAATAGTAGTAATTAGTGAAATAAAAAGACTTGTACAAATCATTGAAGTAACTCCATCCCCAACGGTCCAAAGATGAAAATCTTTGTAATATTCTGAACCATTCATAAACATCACAGCAAAAATTATTAAAACATTTATAGCTCCTACATAAATAAGGAGCTGCGCAGCAGCTACAAAATATGAGTTCGATAGAATATAGAATAAGGATATACAAAAAAGAACCAATCCCAATGAAAAGGCCGAATAAATTGGATTCGGAAGTAATACTACTGCCAGACTTCCTAATATAAGACCCGATCCTAGAAAGACTAAAAGAAAATCATGTATTGGTCCGGGTAAATCCATTTGATTTTACAAAAAAAATCGAAATATTTCATGTCTTTGTTGACCTGACCAGGAAAAAAGAAGTTATCCTTTTTTTTATTTTAACATACTTCTTAATTGAATTAAATTTGAATGAATAGGGATCATTTGGATTGATGTAAATACAGTACTACTTTTATTTAGTTTCGAAAGCAAAGGTTAAAACTTTATCTTTATATTATTAAATCATTACATTATTCGCATAGAAACTCATTTTAACTGAAAATCAAGCCACGACCCTCACCAACCAACCGTTCTTTTGTATTGACCAAGCAAAAACCCCATTCCTTTAACTACAAAAAATTGCAAAAGCTTTTTTTTTTTGAATTTGTAAATGTTTTGTAAATCGAGAGTTTTATACATTGTTGAGTTGAGGTAAATTCGAAGAAATTGTTCGAATTGTGTAATCTTCAATTATTGATACCGGTAACCGGCCTAAAGCAATTTGATTATAATTCAATTCATGACGATTATAAGTAGAAAGCTCATATTCTTCGGACATTGATAAACAATTTGTTGGACAATACTCAACACAATTACCACAAAATATACAAATTCCAAAATCAATACTGTAATTAAGTAATCGTTTCTTTCGAATATCCGTTTGCAATTTCCAATCGACAACGGGTAAATCTATAGGACATACACGAACACATACTTCACAAGCAATGCATTTATCAAATTCAAAGTGGATTCGGCCTCGGAAACGTTCTGATGTAATCAATTTTTCGTAGGGGTATTGAATAGTTACAGGTAAACGATTCGCGTGGGACAAGGTAATCACGAAACCTTGACCAATGTACCTGGCAGCTCGTATTGTTTGTTGACCAGAGTTCAAAAACCGAGTTAGCATAGGGAACATGTCGGAATATCTATAAATAAATTTACTCGTTTCTTTCTCTTGTTTGAGACAAGTTATGAAGAATATAATATTCTATTCCTTTATAGTGAAAGAAGTTGGAACGAAGTCGTTAATAATAGATTACCTAAAGAAATAGGTAAAAGAAATTTCCATCCAAGATTTAATAGTTGGTCCATTCTCAGTCTTGGTAAAGTCCATCTTGTTGCAATAGAAATGAATAAGAACAAATAAGTTTTAGCCAGTGTAATAAAGATACCGATTATTGTTCCAAAAACTTTCCCTCTTTTATTTATGTCAAATAACTCAGGACCAAATAGGTTTGGAATAGAAAGATTCCACCCCCCCAAGTAAAGAACTGTTACAAATAATGAAGAAATTAGTAGATTTAGATACGAAGCAACATAAAATAAGCCAAATTTGATACCTGAATATTCGGTTTGATAACCAGCTACTAATTCTTCTTCTGCTTCTGGTAAATCAAAAGGTAATCTCTCACACTCGGCTAGAGAAGAAATTAGAAAAATGATAAACCCTATAGGTTGACGCCACAAATTCCATCCCCAAAAACCATATTTGGATTGTGTTTCAACTATATCAACTGTACTTAAACTGTTAGATAATCATAGTCGACAATAACATCACTGCTTTCATCGCTATTACAGAACCGTACATGAGATTTTCACCTCATACGGCTCCTCATAGGTCACAAATCAATCTAAGAACCTTTCAACATTATTTATCTTGATGTGTTTGTTGATGTGTTTGTAGGATCGATAGAGAATAAAACTCTTATCCTAAGGCCTAGAATTAGACTAATGGAATTCTGTCTGCTATATTTTATAATAAAAAAGTGCTTCTGAATTGATCTCATATTTTAAGAATTTTCATTTTTCTTTTTTGATTAAAAACTTTATCCTTGAATGAAAAAAAAAGACTTTTTAGAGAAATATCGCATAGATATTTCAACTTCTCATTTTCGATTACGAAAAATAATTTAGGCATTGCATTACATAACAAGAATTTTATTTCGTTCCTATTCTCCTTTCTCAGAAAAGAGGTATTATTCGCATTATCAAAAGTAAAAGATTTCTTCGTTTTGATAGTTATTTACTTAATCGGTGGACAGGAACATACTCTGGGTCGAAATCATGGGGAGTACTTCTTAATAATTTCTACCAACTTAAAGCCCCAATTCGAATTCTTTTTCTATAAAAATAATATCCTATTGGATAATTTTCAGAATCTCCATTACTAATCCTTTGTGTATCTTGGTCTTCCTAACCATCCACTCGTTTTTTTGAATCTTTCATTAGGATAATACATCTATGCTATGATAATAGTATAGAAAAAAGCCATACAATTGATCTTTTAAACCCGCTTCAAGCCATGATGACTAATCAGTCAATCTTGGGGTAAACAGCCTTGGCTGCTTATGTTTACTTTCACTTAATTCTTGTACATAGGAAATGAGATTTCATTCTTTTAACAGCAAATTTGTAAGCCGTTTTCTTTCACTCATATAACTATCTTATTTAATTCATCAACCCAATGATGAATAAAAAATCGATATTCAAATCATTTGACTTTCTTGTTAGAAAGAAAAGAAATGGGGTAATTTTGATGTCTCACCGAATCACACGTAGAGATATTGATAATACACATAGAGTTAATGGTATTTCATAACTAATTGATTGAGCAGCAGCCCTTAATCCACCTAAAAAGGAATATTTATTATTTGATCCATATCCTGACATAAGCAATCCAACGGGAGCAAGACTTGAAATGGCGATCCATAAAAAAACACCAATACTAAGATCAGCTAGAATAAAGCGATAGCTAAAAGGAATTATTGAATAACTTAGTAAAATGGATATAACTGCTATGGATGGACCAATACTGAATAAACGAGTATCTCCTCTAGATGGAAGAAGATTTTCTTTGAAAAGTAGTTTTGTACCATCGGCTAAAGCTTGAAGAATTCCCAAAGGCCCCGCGTATTCGGGTCCAATACGTTGCTGTATCCCTGCGGATATTTCTCTTTCTAACCAAACAATTACTAGAACACCCAGTGTGATTCCTAATACAAGAATGAAAATAGGGACAAGCATCCATATGATCCCATAAACTTCTTTTAAGGATTCCAATCTGGAAAAAGAATGGATAGCTTCTATTTCTATTATATCAATTATCATTTCAACGATCAACTTCTCCCATAATGATATCTATACTACCTAGTATCGTCATAATATCAGCCAATTTCATTCTTTTAACTAACTGCGAAAGAATTTGCAAGTTGATAAACCCCGGCGGTCGGATTTTCCATCTCCAAGGAAAAACACTCTGATCTCCGATCAGAAAAATTCCCAATTCTCCTTTTGGTGCTTCGACTCTTACATAAAGTTCTTGCTTGGACAATTCAAAAGTGGGAGAAGGCTTTTTACTAATAAATCGATAGTCAAAATCATTCCATTCAGGGTCTTTTATTCTATCAAAGCGCCGGCTTTCTAAATTCTCATAGGGCCCCCCTGGAATTCCTTCCAAGACTTGTTGGATTATTTTTATGGATTCTGTCATTTCACCGATTCGTACTAAATAACGAGCTAATGAATCCCCTTCTTTTTGCCATTGAATCTCCCAATCAAATTCGTCATAACACTCATAACGATCAACTTTACGAAGATCCCATTGTATTCCGGAAGCTCGTAGCATTGGCCCCGATAAACCCCAATTTAGTGCTTCTTCTCCGCCAATAATACCTACGCCTTCAACTCGTTCTAAAAAAATAGGATTTCGTGTAATAAGTTTTTGATATTCAGCAACCCCAGTTAAAAAATAATCGCAAAAATCCAAACATTTATCTATCCAGCCATAAGGTAGATCAGCAGCGACCCCTCCGATACGAAAATAATTATGCATCATGCGCATACCGGTAGCAGCTTCGAATAGGTCATATATCAATTCTCGTTCTCGAAAAATATAGAAAAAGGGGGTCTGTGCCCCAATATCTGCCATAAAAGGGCCAAGCCATAACAAATGGGAAGCGATACGACTCAACTCCAGCATAATAGCTCTAATATAGCTAGCCCTTTTAGGTACTTGAATATTGCCTAGCTGTTCAGGGCCATTTACGGTTATTGCTTCTGTAAACATGGTAGCTAAATAATCCCAACGTGTTACATAAGGCAAATATTGTATAATTGTTCGATTTTCCGCAATTTTCTCCATTCCTCTATGTAAATAACCTAATATAGGTTCACAATCAATAACATCTTCACCATCGAGAGTAACGATCAGTCGAAGAACACCATGCATTGATGGGTGGTGAGGCCCCATATTCACTATCATAAGGTCGTTTCTTGTAATTGGTGTAATCATAAGTTTTTCCCGAGTCAGTCTTTCATGCATTTCTGAAAGTAAAAAGAAGTTCATTAAAATTTAAACGACTAAGCTCATCAAATGGTATCATGCTTCAAATTAACGAGTTTTTATTTCTCGAATATCCAACTCATCAATTAAATCTTTATAGCGTCCTCTACTTCTTTTTGACAAATAGGCCAGTAGTCGTTGACGTTTTCCCAAAATTTTCCGCAAACCTCTCTGAGATGAAAAGTCTTTTTTGTGCAATTTCAAATGTGAAGTAAGTCTCCTTATCTTAGTGGTGAAACTGAATACTTGAAATTCAACAGACCCTCTATTTTCTTCGTTTTCTTTTTGAGAAATAATCGAAATTACTGAATTTTTTACCATAAAAAAATTCCCCCTTTTCCTTGTACAGATATGGATTTTACCGATCAGTAATAATAATGCTATTAATTTGTATGTGGTATATACAATAATTTAATCCAAATAACTCCTAATTTTCTGAATTCAAACTAATCAATCGAATTTGAAATTCGATTTAGATAGGAATACAAAACGATTGGTACATTTTCGCAGCGAAGAATTTCGACCTAAAATTAAGAAGTTTCTATTGATTCATTTCGAGATCTAATTGAGATATTATTCATAGTCATTTCATATTGGATACTAGAATGAGATGTGAGACAAGAAAAGTACGTGATCTGTATATTTGTTTACTTTCATATACCCTATAAATTATATTATAGGGTATATAGAAATAGGATCTAGGATATATAGAAAAAGTTTATTATTCACAGAATTTCAATCGCGGATACAGATGTATTCTTAACATACTGAAACGACTGCCATTATTAGTATCAAACCAATAACGATTCATACAAGCTAAATCTTCTAATCGATAATTAGGCCAAAGAAAGAGCTTTAATTTCATTAATTTATTTTTCTCTCTATCAAGATGGTTATTGTCATGTGAAACTTGGCTGCTGTTTGTTACGTTCTTTTCATTCCAAAATATTAGATTTCTATCTATATAATTTCTATTCTTTGAATTGAAACAAATTAGAATTCTCACTTTTCTACGACGTTTAAACGAGAAAATATTTTCCGGAACAAGTAAATCAAAATGCTTTTTGTCTCTATTTTCGGTTATTCTTTGATGTGGTAAAATAGTTTCATCCAAATTTTTCTTAGAAACATATCTTTGCTCTTGATATTTTTGATTAATTTGATGCTTACTCTTATGAAGCAACGAAATACCTATGGTTTGATACATAATAAATTGTCCATCTTTTTTGCCAGACAGACGAATTGGTTCTACAATCAATACTCCTTTTTTCATCAATTCTGAGAGAGTTAAATTCTTTTGAATCAACATTATATCCAAACTCATTTCTCTCTTTTGAATGGAGGATATAGTAATTTTTCTTGGATCTATCAGCCTAAGTAGGAGACAATAGACCTTGATATTTTTGATCATTCTTTGATTCAAAGTCGCGTCCCATCTCAATTGAAAAAGCAAATAATGTTTAAGGAAGAAATCTAGTTCTGCTTCTGTATTGCTTTTATATTGTTTTTTCTTTTTCCCCTTTTTCATGTCCGAGCTTGCATAATTTTCTTCAATATCTTTTTGTTGTGAGAGAACGGATCGGCCATCTCCTTGGCTTATGGGTTCTTTTTCTTCTTCATTTCGATGCTTTTTATTCGATGCTATCAACAAATTTATCTTTTTCTTTTCATTAATATTTTTATTACTATTTAAATTTAAAAGAAGTAATTTGCTTGGTATAAACCAAGGTTTCATTTTATATGCCTTATAAAGTAACACAAATTCTGGGAAGAGCCAAAATTCAAGATTCGATATAGGGCGCTTTAGCATTTTTTCATTCATTCCCATCCAATCAAAAAACGCTTTGTGGGAATTTGGTGAATTGGTTTCTGGAATCATAAGATAAAAAAGATCTTTTTTAGAAATTATTTGAGAGTTGTTAGTACGAATGTGAGCATTTTGATACCTATTGGTATCAATTATGATTCCGGCCTCAATATCGACTTTTTGTCTAAGATAAAAATGGAAAATTTTCCAATCAAAATATTTTCTATCAGCAGGTTTTTCCATATATGGAATATCAACCTGCCCTAGATCATTTGGAATAGGGATGTTCCTCCGTATATCAAAAAGCTCTTTTTTAGACCTGTTATAAGAAATTTCTTGCTTCTTATTTCCTTGAAAGGGAGCTCTATAAAAAAAGCATTCCGTTTTATTTTCATAATTAAGAAATTTATATGATAAAAGATTATATCTATAGTATTTTCGAAAATTATCTTTTTCATTAGATAATAAATCTACTTCAGATTGTTTTTTGGAACCAACTAATAGGTCTTTTTCATATGAATGCTGCTTGCTAAAATTTGCCTTTTTAGCTATACAACGCTGGCGAACTCTATTTCGCCATTTTTCTGGTATTAATTTAGACCATCTGATCTGAGATAAATGGTATTGAAAATGCCCTTTTAACCAGTTTTTCCATTGATTCGTTTCATAGCCCGGCAGTTTATTATTTGCTAATTTCGAATGAACCATCCCTTGTCTTTCAAAAGAATCCTTTATTTTAGACTTAAGAAAAGGGGGTATTCTTTGATATTGAACAACAGATCTTACCGAGTTACTAATTTTGATTTGTGATAATTTGTAAAATACATATGCTTGTGACATGTAGGATAAGTCAGAAAAAATATGTGAATTTGCTTTAATATTACTAATCTTATCAAGTGGCTTTTTTATAGCCGAAATAAACGAAATTGGAGTTTTCTTTTTTGTATTCATTTTTTCTTGTTTTCTTTCATTATTGTAAATCAATTTCTCAATAAAATTTTTTGTTAATTTAAGAAAAAGTTCTGTATTTATTCTGGGAATATTAATGATAGATAAAAATATATCTGTGTAGATTTTTTCAATGAAAATTTTGAAAAAGGAGGGTAATTTACAGATTAATCGAGCATTTATTCTTTTGAATATTTGCCATTTTTCAAAATTTTTAGCATTATAACTTGTTTTGTTAGGACTAAGATTTTTTATTCTTGGACTTGCTTTTTTTTTCTCTTTTGAAATTATTTCTATTTGATTTCGGATTGTACTTGTTCTATCAGTGAGATCCTTCGTTTTTTTTTCTGTCAATGGAGAATTTGTCCAACTCGGAGATGCAATTTGACTAAATGATTCGTGAATTTTCTGATTTCTTATCATGGAATCTTTTTCTTCTTTAAGTTCGCTCGATTTATATACTTCTACTTCTCTTAATCTAAACAATAGAATTGGATTTACTTTTGAAAGTTCTTTTATTATTTTTTTTATAAAAAAAATACCTCCGATAACCCATTTTTGGATTTCTTTTGAAAGCTTTCGAAGTAATTTTGTCTTTTCTTTGAAAACTGTTAGAACTCGAAAATACTTCTTTTTAAATTTTGTAATTTGTTTTTTGAATTCCTTAAAAATGGGTTTAAAAAAAGAAGGACGTTTTCGGGGCGGACCAAAAGGAAGTTCCCCTTCCATTCCCCAAATTGTTAAAAAACAAAAATCATCTTTTTCTTTTTTCTTTTTCATTAGATCTTTCTGAGAGGATCGTAGTTTGGATTTGCGCCAAGGTTTCAGACAGAAAGGAAACAATATTTTTATCTGAATACCATCTGTCAACCAATTTTTTGGAAATTCTGTTTCGGATAATGGAACACCGTTATAGGTACATTTAAGATGTATCTCTCTATTCCATTCCTGTAAATCCTCATCCCATTCAGGAAGTTGGAATAGGAGTATACGGCCAATATTTTTTATAATTATTAATAAAGGTAATAGAATACTTTTTCTAAAAATCGATTGAGTTAGTAACATACAACCTCTTATTACTTGCGCAAGTGGAATGCTATCCCAGGCCTCTGCTATCTCT